GACCCTTTTTTCTTTGACAAACCCCTTGTAACTCTTCTTTTCGATTCGAAGCGATGGAATCGCCCATTTCGCTACATAAAAAACAATCAATTTGACAGGGCTGTCAGAAATGAAATGTCACAATATTTTTTTGACATATGTCAAAGTGATGGAAAAGAAAGAATCTCTTTGACATATCCTCCTAGTTTATCGATTTTTTTGGAAATGATAAAAAGAAGGATATCCCCGCCTCCACTCGAAAAATTTTCATCTAATGAACTCTACAACCCTTGGGTTTATACCAACAAACAAAAAGGAAAAAGTTTCAACAACGAGTTTCTAAATAGAATTAAAGCTCTAGACAAAGAAGATATTTCTTTGAATATACTCGAAACAAGGACTCGATTGTGTAATGACGATTCTACAAAAGAATACTTATCAAAAAGGTATGATCCTTTCCTGAACGGATCATATCGGAAAACAATCTACAAAAATCTTTCACCTTCAACCCTAAAAAAAACTTTGATAGAAAATTTCATAGATAAATTTGGGATAAATCGCATTCATGGTATACTTCTTCCAGATACTGATTACCAAGAATTTGAACAGAAAATAAATAGATTGGATAAAAAACCATTATCAATAATTTTTGTTAATTTTTTAACTTTCATCAGTAAATTTGTTAGAGAATCAGGATCCACCAATCTAAATCCGAAGGGTCCTTCTTTATTTTCAGAAGGAAGAATAAATTTCGAAAAAGGAACAAAATATTTTAAATATTTATTAACTAAAATTGTAACCGATGGTAATGGTCAAAAAATGAACAGAAAATCGATTAAAATAAAAGAAATCAGGAAAAAAATCCCTCGATGGTCATACAAATTAATCACCGATTTAGAACAACAATCGGGAGAATATCAAGAAGACGTACCAGTAGATCATCAAATTCGTTCAAGAAAAGGCAAGCGTGTAGTAATTTTTACTGCTAACAAGGAAAATACTGATCCTAATAGTACGGATACTAATATGCGCGATCAAATAGACGAAGTGGCTTTGATACGTTATTCACAACAATCAGACTTTCGGCGCGGTATAATCAAAGGTTCTATGCGAGCTCAAAGGCGTAAAATAGTTATTTTAAAATTGTTTCAAGCAAATGCACATTCCCCTCTTTTTTTGGAGAGACTACAAAAATCCCCTCTTTTTTCTTTTGATATCTCTGGGTTGATTAAACTAATTTTTAGAAATTGGGTGGGTAAAGGGGAAGCATTTAAAATTGTAGACTATACAAAAGAACAAACAAAAAGAGAAGAAAAAAAAGAGAAGAACAAAAGAAAGGAAAAAGCGCGCATAGAGATAGCAGAGGCCTGGGATAGCATTCCATTTGCGCAAGTAATAAGAGGTTGCATGCTACTAACTCAATCTATTTTTAGAAAATATATTCTATTACCTTCATTCATAATTGCGAAAAATATTGGACGTATATTCCTATTGCAACTTCCCGAATGGTCTGAGGATTTACAGGAATGGAATAAAGAGATCCATCTTAAATGTACCTATAACGGTGTTCCATTATCCGAAACAGAATTTCCGAAAAATTGGTTGACAGATGGTATTCAGATAAAAATCTTATTTCCTTTCTGTCTGAAACCTTGGCACAAATCGAAACTACGATCCTCTCAGAAAGATCTAATGAAAAAGAAAAAAGAAAAAGATGATTTTTGTTTTTTAACAGTTTGGGGAATGGAAGCCGAACTTCCTTTTGGTTCGCCCCGAAAACGACCTTCCTTTTTTAAACCCATTTTAAAGGAATTCGAAAAAAAAATTGGAAAATGGAAAAAGAAGTATTTTCGAGTTCTAACAGTTTTCAAAGGAAAAACAAAATTACTTCGAAAAGTTTCAAAAGAAACAAAAAAATGGGTTATCAAAAGTGTTATTTTTATAAAAATAATAATAAAAGAACTTTCAAAAGTAAATCCAATTCTATTATTTAGATTAAGAAAAGTAGAAGTATATGAATCGAGCGAAATTAAAGAAGAAAAAGATTCCATAATAAGCAATCAGATAATTCACGAATCATTTAGTCAAATTGCATCTCCGAGTTGGACAAATTCTTCATTGACAGAAAAAAAAATGAAGGATCTGACTGATAGAACAAGTACAATTCGAAATCAAATAGAAAGAATCACAAAAGAGAAAAAAAAAGTAACTCCAAGAATAAATAATCTTAGTCCTAACAAAACAAGTTATAGTGCTAAAAGATTCGAAAAGTGGCAAATATTAAAAAGAAGAAATGCTCGATTAATCTGTCAATTACCCCCTTTTTTAAAATTTTTCATTGAAAAAATATACACAGATATATTTTTATCTATCATTAATATTCCCAGAATAAATACAGAACTTTTTCTTGAATCAACAAAAAAAATTATTGATAAATCCATTTACAATAATGAAAGAAAACAAGAAAGAATTAATAAAAAAAAGAAAACTCCAATTCCGTTTTTTTCGACTATAAAAAAGCCACTTCATAATATTAGTAATATTAAAGCAAATTCACATATTTTTTATGACTTATCCTACGTGTCACAAGCATATGTATTTTACAAATTATCACAAATCCAAGTTAGTAACTCGTTACGATCTGTTGTTCAACATCAAGGAAGCCATTTTTTTCTTAAGCCTAAAATAAAGGATTCTTTTGAAACACAAGGAATGGTTCATTCAAAATCAGCAGATAAGAAACTTCCGAGTTATGAAATGAATCAATGGAAAAACTGGCTAAGAGGACATTATCAATACCATTTATCTCAGATCAGATGGTCTAGATTAATACCAGAAAAATGGCGAAATACAGTTCATCCGCGTCGTATAGCTAAAGAAAATTTTAGCAAATGGCATTCATATGAAAAAGACCAATTAATTAATTCCAAAAAACAAAAACAATTTGAAGTATATTCATTATCTAATCAAAAAGATAATTTTCTAAAATACTATAGATATGATCTTTTATCATATAAATTTCTTAATTATGAAAATAAAGCGGAATGCTTTTTTTATAGATCTACCTTTCAAGGAAATAAGAACCAAGAGATTTCTTATAACACGCCTAAAGAGACACTTTTTGATATGCTGAGGAATATCCCTATTAAAAATTATCTAGGAAAGGTCGATATTCTATATATGGAAAAACCGACCGATAGAAAATATTTTGATTGGAAAATTTTCAATTTTTATCTTAGACAAAAAGTCGATATTGAGGCCTGGATCATGATCGATACCAATAGGACTCAAAATACTCAAATTCGTACTAATAATTCTCAAATAATTTCTAAAAAAGATCTTTTTTATCTTATGATTCCAGAAATCAATCCACCAAACTCCCACAAAGGATTTTTTGATTGGATGGGAATGAATGAAAAAATACTAAAGCGTCCCATATCGAATCTGGAACTTTGGTTCTTCCCAGAATTTGTGTTACTTTATAAAGTATATAAAATGAAACCTTGGTTTATACCAAGCAAATTACTTCTTTTAAATAGAAGTGAAAATAGTAGTGAAAATAAAAAGATCAATGAAAAGGAAAAAGGAAGTTTTTTGATAGCCTCGAATAAAAAGCATCGAAATCAAGAACCCACAAGCCGAGGAGATCGTGGATCCGTTCTCTCACAACAAAAAGATATTGAAGAAAATTATACAAGATCAGACATGAAAAAAGGGAAAAAGAAAAAACAATACAAAAGCAACACGGAAGCAGAACTAGATTTCTTCCTGAAACGTTATTTGCTTTTTCAATTGAGATGGGACGAGACTTTGAATCAAAGAATGATCGATAATATCAAGGTATATTGTCTCCTGCTTAGACTGATAGATCCAAGAAAAATTACTATATCCTCGATTCAAAAGAGAGAAATGAGTTTGGATATAATGCTGATTCAGAAGAATTTAACTCTTTCAGAATTGATGAAGAAGGGGGTATTGATTCTAGAACCCATTCGTCTGTCTGGAAAAAAAGATGGGCAATTTATTATGTATCAAACCATAGGTATTTCGTTGGTTCATAAGAGTAAGCATCAAACTAATCAAAAATACCAAGAGCAAAGATATGTTTCTAAGAATAATTTGGATGAAACTATTTCACCACATCAAAGAATAACTGGAAATAGAGACAAAAATCATTTTGATTTACTTGTTCCTGAAAATATTTTATCGTTTAGACGTCGTAGAAAATTGAGAATTCTAATTTGTTTCAATTCAAAGAATAGAAATTCTATAGATGGAAATCCAGTATTTTGGAACGTAAAAAACAGCAGCCAAGTTTCACATGACAATAACCATCTTGATAGAGAGAAAAATCAATTAATGAAATTAAAGCTCTTTCTTTGGCCTAATTATCGATTAGAAGATTTAGCTTGTATGAATCGTTATTGGTTTGATACAAATAATGGCAGTCGTTTCAGTATGTTAAGGATACATCTGTATCCACGATTGAAAATTTTTGGATAATACACTTTTTCTATATATCCTATACCCTATATATAATATAGGGTATATGAAAGCAAACAAATACACAGATCACACGCCTTGTCTCACATTTCATTCTAGTATCCAATATGAAATGAATAATGTCTCAATTCGATCTCGAAATGAATCAACAGAACCTTCTTCATTTTAGGTCTAAATTCTTCGATGCGAAAATGTACCAATCTTTTTCTATCCCTATTTAAATCCAATTAGAAATTGGATTGATTGATTTGAATTCAGAAAATTAGGAGTTCATAAAGAAATTTGGATTAGATTATTGTATATACCACATTCAAATTAATGGCATTATTATTACTGATCGGTAAAATCCATATCTGTAAAAAGGGAAAGGGGCATTTTTTTATGGTAAAAAATTCATTCATTTCGGTTATTTCTCAAAAAGAAAACGAAGAAAACAGAGGGTCTGTTGAATTTCAAGTATTCAGTTTCACCGCTAAGATAAGGAGACTTACTTCACATTTGGAATTGCACAAAAAAGACTTTTCATCTCAGAGAGGTTTGCGAAAAATTTTGGGAAAACGTCAACGACTGCTGGCCTATTTTTCAAAAAGAAATAGAGGACGCTATAAAGAATTAATTGGTGAGTTGGATATTCGAGAGATAAAAACTCGTTAATTTGAAGCGTGATACCATTTGAGCTTAGTCGTTTAAATTTTGATGAACTTCTTTTTACTTTCAGCAATGCATGGAAGAATGACTCGGGAAAAACTTATGATTGCACCAACTACAAGAAAAGACCTCATGGTAGTCAATATGGGCCCTCACCACCCATCAATGCATGGTGTTCTTCGACTGATCGTTACTCTCGATGGTGAAGATGTTATTGACTGTGAACCAATATTGGGTTATTTACATAGAGGGATGGAGAAAATTGCGGAAAATCGAACAATTATACAATATTTGCCTTATGTAACACGTTGGGATTATTTAGCTACTATGTTCACAGAAGCAATAACCGTAAACGGACCCGAACAGCTAGGCAATATTCAAGTACCTAAAAGGGCTAGCTATATCAGAGCTATTATGTTGGAGTTGAGTCGTATCGCTTCCCATTTGTTATGGCTTGGCCCTTTTATGGCAGATATTGGGGCACAGACCCCTTTCTTCTATATTTTTCGAGAACGAGAATTAATATATGACCTATTCGAAGCTGCTACCGGTATGCGCATGATGCATAATTATTTTCGTATCGGAGGAGTCGCTGCTGATCTACCTCATGGCTGGATAGATAAATGTTTGGATTTTTGCGATTATTTTTTAACCGGGGTTGCTGAATATCAAAAGCTTATTACACGGAATCCTATTTTTTTAGAACGAGTTGAAGGCGTAGGCATTATTGGCGGAGAAGAAGCACTAAATTGGGGTTTATCAGGGCCAATGCTACGAGCTTCCGGAATACAATGGGATCTCCGTAAAGTTGATCATTATGAGTGTTACGACGAATTTGATTGGGAGATTCAATGGCAAAAAGAAGGGGATTCATTAGCTCGGTATTTAGTACGAATCAGTGAAATGACAGAATCCATAAAAATTATTCAACAGGCTCTGGAAGGAATTCCAGGGGGGCCCTATGAGAATTTAGAAAGCCGACGCTTTGATAGAATAAAAGACCCCGAATGGAATGATTTTGAATATCGATTTATTAGTAAAAAACCTTCTCCAACTTTTGAATTGTCCAAGCAAGAACTTTATGTAAGAGTCGAAGCACCAAAAGGAGAATTGGGAATTTTTATGATAGGAGATCAAAGTGTTTTTCCTTGGAGATGGAAAATTCGACCGCCAGGTTTTATCAACTTGCAAATTCTTCCGCAGTTAGTTAAAAGAATGAAATTGGCTGATATTATGACGATACTAGGTAGCATAGATATCATTATGGGAGAAGTTGATCGTTGAAATGATAATTGATACAACAGAAATACAAGCTATCAATTCTTTTTCCAGATTGGAATCCTTAAAAGAGGTCTATGGGATCATATGGATGCTTGTCCCTATTTTCATTCTTGTATTAGGAATCACACTAGGTGTACTAGTAATTGTTTGGTTAGAAAGAGAAATATCTGCAGGGATACAACAACGTATTGGCCCCGAATACGCGGGGCCTTTGGGAATTCTTCAAGCTTTAGCAGATGGTACAAAACTACTTTTCAAAGAGAACCTTCTTCCATCTAGAGGAG